GATATAATTCCAACAGATGCAAATGATCAAACACCAAAATCTATTGGAATAGAAGAAATCGGTAAAAAGGTTTCGCGATGGTCATACAAATTGACCGATGATTTGGAAGAACCGGAAGAAGAAAATGAGGAACAACCAAAAGAAGATCATGAAATTCGTGCAAGAAAAGCCAAACGGGTGGTAATTTATACTGATAATGGTCGGGATATGAATTCTATTACTAATACTACTAATACTGATAGTAGTGATAGTGATCGGGAGGAAGAAATCGCTTTGATACGTTACTCACAACAATCTGATTTTCGTCGGGAAATAATCAAAGGATCCATGCGTGCTCAAAGACGTAAAACAGTTACTTGGGAATTATTTCAAGTAAATGTGCATTCACCACTTTTTTTGGATCGAATAGAAAAAACATTTTTTTTTTCTTTTTTTGATATCTCTGAAGTGATGAATCTCATTTTTAGGAATTTCACGGGTAAAAAACCAGAATTAAAAAATTCTGATTTTGAGGAGGAAGAAACAAAAGAAGGGGAGAAAAGAGACAAAGAGAAAAAAGAAGAAAATGAACGAATAGAAATAGCGGAAGCTTGGGATAGCATTATATTTGCTCAAATAATAAGAGGTTTAATGTTAGTAAGCCAATCTTTTCTTAGAAAATACATTATATTACCTTTATTGATAATAGGTAAAAATATTGGCCGTATGTTATTATTTCAATTCCCCGAGTGGCATGAGGATTTAAGGGAATGGAATAGAGAAATGCATATTAAATGCACCTATAATGGCGTTCAATTATCAGAAACAGAATTTCCAAAGGATTGGTTAACAGATGGTATTCAGATAAAGATTTTATTTCCTTTCTGTTTAAAACCTTGGCGAAGATCTAAAAAAAGATCTCATCATAGAGATCCAATGAAAAAAAAAGGAAAAAGGGAAAATTTTTGTTATTTAACCGTTTGGGGAATGGAAACAGAATTTCCTTTTGGTTCTCCCCGAAAACGACCTTCTTTTTTTGAACCCATATATAAGGAACTAAAAAAAAAAATAAGAAAAATAAAAAAAAAATCTTTTCTAATTCTAAAAGTTTCAAAAGAAAAAACAAAATGGGTCATCAAAACACTTCTAGTTATAAAACAAATAATGAAGAAACTTGAAAAAGTGAAGCCAATTTTGTTATTTGAATTGAAGAAGGTGAAAGTATCTGAACTCAATGAAAATGTAGAAGATTCCAATAATAAAATTATTAATGAATCCCCAGTTCTAATTAGATCCATGAATTGGACAAAATACTCGCTTATAGAAAAAAAAATAAAAGATCTTTCAGATAAGACAATCACAATCAGAAATCAAATAAAAAAAATCACTAAAGAAAAGAAGAAAGCAATTCTAACCTGTGGTGATAAAAGGTCGGAAACAAAAACAATTTTGCAGATATTCAAAAGAAAAAATACCCGATTAATGCGCAAATCACTTTATTTTCTAAAATATTTTATTGAAAAACTATATATGGATACCTTACTATCTATAATTAGTATTTCTAGGATCAATCTGCAACCTTCAACAAAAAAAATTGTCAATAAATCGATTTACAAGGATGAAAGAAATCAAGAAAGAATTGACGAAACAGATCAAAATACAATGAACTTCGTTTCTAATATAAAAAATTCCATTTCTAATCCTAATATGAGTGATAATTCAAATATTTATTACGACTTATCTTCTGTGTCCCAAGCATATGTATTTTACAAATTATCACAAAGCCAATTACTTAACAGGTATCACTTAAAATCTGTTCTTCAATGTCGCAGTACCTATCCTTTTCTTAAGGATAAACTAAAATTTTATTGTATTAAACGAGGAATATTTGATTCCCAATCAAGACACAAGAAAATTCATAAGTCCGGAATGAATGAATGGAAAAATTGGCTAAAGGGTCATTATCAATACAATTTATCTCGTAACAAATGGTCTCAATTAGTGCCGAAAAAATGGCGAAATAGAATCAATCAACATTGTAGCATTCAAAAGAACAACTCAATGAAATTATATTTATATAAAAAAAAAAAATACCAATTAATTCATTCCCTAAAAGAAAATTCCTATGCACTAGATTTAATGACAAGTCAAAAACACAAATTAAAAAAAAACTATGGATATGATCTTTTAGCAAAAAAATATATAAATTATGTAGATAACAAAGACTCATATAATTATGGACAACAATTACAAGCAAACAAAGACCAAGAAATTCCATATAATTTCAATACATTGAATCCCGAATCGTTTTATGTATTGATAAGTACTATTAATAATTATCTAGAAAAAGGATATATTCTTGATACGCATAAAAATCTGGATAGAAAATATTTTGATTGTAGAATTCTCCATTTTTGTGTTAAAAAGAATATAGATGGTAAAGCCAGGACCAATACGCATATTGATACCAAAATTGATAAAAAAACTAAGACTGAAAAAACACAAATTCAAAAATTGAAAAAAGAAAATCTTTCTTTTCTTACAATTCATCAAGAAATCAACACACCTAATCAAGAAAAAAACTTTTTTGATTGGATGGGAATGAATCAAAAAAGGGTTTCTCATACCATATCAAATTTAGAACCTTGGTTCTTCCCAGAATTTGTGTTACTTTTTAATGCATATCAACTGAAACCGTGGATCATGCCAATCAAATTACTTCTTTTGAATATTTATTTCATAGAAATAGATATTAGTCAAAATCCAAATATCAACGTAATAAAAAAAAAAAACCAGATATTATCTAGTCAAAAGGATTCTATCAAACAAGAAAAAAGCGAACAAGAAGGCCAAGGAAGCCTTGGCTCAGATATACGAAAACAAAATCAACAGAAAGATATTGAAGAAAATTACACAAGATCAGACGTTAATAAAAAAGGTAAAAAGAAAAAACAATCCAAGAACAACAAGAAAGGGGAACTAGATTTCTTCCTGAAAAAATTTTTCCTTTTTCAATTAAGATGGGATGATCCCTTGAATCAAAGAATATTTAATAATATCAAGGTATTTTGTCTCCTACTGAGACTGAAAGATCCAAAAGAAATTACTATATCCTCTATTCAAAGGGGAGAAATGCGTCTAGATGTAATACTAATTCGAAAGGATTCGGCTCTTTCAGAATTGATAAAAAAGGGAATATTGATTATCGAACCCCTTCGTCTATCTATAAGAAAAGATGGAAAATTCATTATGTATCAAACTATAAACATAGGTATTTCATTAGTGGATAAGAAAAAGCGCCAAACACCTAATGGAAAATGCATAAAAAAAAGATATGTTGATAAGAAAATTTTTAATATATCACTTGGACAAAATAACAACATACTTTTGAATGGCGATCAAGATCATTACAATTTCCTTGTTCCCGAAAATATTCTATCTCCCAGACGCCGTAGAGAATTGAGAACTCTAATTTGTTTTAATTCCCCTAATTGGAATGTTGTGGATAGAAATCCATTATTTTGCAATGAAAATAACATAAGAAACTCTAGACCATTTTTAAATGAGGAGAAAGGTCTTAATCAGAATACAGATTCAAAAGAATTCATTAAATGCAAATTGTTTCTTTGGCCAAATTACCGATTAGAAGATTTAGCTTGTATGAATCGTTATTGGTTTAATACCAATAATGGTAGTCGTTTCAGTATGTTAAGGATACATATGTATCCCCGATTTAGAATTAGTTAATATTCTATTTCCGATTTATCGTGTTACATTTTGGATAGATAAAAAAAGCTAAAAGATTATGCCTAAGCTATGTTAGATCTTGGTTTGGTACATAATATATATATATTTTTTTTATATATTTTATTTATATATTTTATTTATATATTTTTATATTTTATTTATATATTTTATATATTTTTTTCTTTTCTTTGCATCTAATCTAAAATGATTGTCTCTTCCTGGAACCAATTCAGCAAAGAAATCGTTCTCTTTCGTGACTACATAACATAAATTCATTATTTTTTCTATCCAAATCAAATTGGAATTTGATTTGGATAGAAAAAATAAAAAAAGTATATTATACGAAAAATCTAAATTATTTTGTGTACTAGATTAAAAAAGCAGCATAATCATAATATAATTATTATTATTTTATTATTTTTCCTGATTGGTAAACCTGATTGGTAAAATCTATGGAAAAGAAAGAAAAAGATAGACAAATTTTTTATGGTCAAAAATTCATTTATTTCACTTATTCCACAAGAAGAAAAAGAAGAAAACAGAGGTTCTGTTGAATTTCAAGTAGTAAGTTTTACCAATAAGATACGGAGGCTTACTTCACATTTGGAATTGCACAAAAAAGATTTTTTATCACAAAGAGGTTTACGAAGAATTCTTGGAAAACGCCAACGTCTATTGGCTTATTTGTCAAAGAAAAATAGAGTACGTTATAAGAAATTAATTGATCAGTTGGATATTCGGGAGTCTAAAAAATTTTAAATTTTTCGTTTGAATTTTTTTATTTAATAGTTATTAAATTTTTCATTTTGATGAACTTCTTTTTTTTGAAGAATTCATAGAATAATGAATTAAGGAAGAAAAGATATGACTGTACCAGCTACGAGAAAGGATCTCATGATAGTTAATATGGGTCCTCAACACCCATCAATGCATGGTGTTCTTCGATTGATCGTTACTCTCGACGGTGAAGATGTTATCGACTGTGAACCCATATTGGGCTATTTACACAGAGGGATGGAAAAAATAGCGGAAAACCGAACAATTATACAATATCTACCTTATGTAACACGTTGGGATTATTTAGCTACTATGTTCACGGAAGCAATAACGGTAAATGCACCAGAGCAACTGGAAAATGTTCAAGTGCCTAAAAGAGCCAGCTATATCAGAGTAATTATGCTGGAGCTGAGCCGTATAGCCTCTCATTTATTATGGCTTGGACCCTTTATGGCGGATATCGGTTCGCAAACTCCCTTTTTCTATATTTTCAGAGAGAGGGAATTGATATATGATCTATTCGAAGCCGCCACTGGTATGCGAATGATGCATAATTATTTCCGCATCGGAGGAGTAGCTGCTGATCTACCTTATGGCTGGATAGATAAATGTTTGGATTTTTGCGATTATTTTTTAACAGGAATTGTTGAATATCAAAAACTTATTACGCGAAATCCCATTTTTTTGGAACGAGTTGAGGGAGTGGGCATTATTGGTGGGGAAGAAGCAATAAATTGGGGTTTATCAGGACCAATGTTACGAGGTTCCGGAATTGAATGGGATCTTCGTAAAATTGATGATTATGAGTGTTACAATGAATTCGATTGGGAAGTCCAATGGCAAAAAGAAGGAGATTCATTAGCTCGTTATTTAGTACGAATCGGTGAAATGAGAGAATCCATAAAAATTATTCAACAGGCTCTAGAAGGAATTCCCGGAGGACCCTATGAAAATTTGGAAGTTCGACGCTTTGATAGAGAAAAAAATTCCGAATGGAATGATTTTGAATATAGATTTATTAGTAAAAAACCTTCCCCCAATTTTGAATTGTCGAAACAAGAACTTTATGTGAGAGTAGAAGCCCCAAAGGGAGAATTAGGAATTTATTTGATAGGCGATAATAGTGTCTTCCCTTGGAGATGGAAAATTCGTCCACCAGGTTTTATCAATTTGCAAATTCTTCCTCAGTTAGTTAAAAGAATGAAATTGGCTGATATCATGACGATACTAGGTAGTATAGATATTATTATGGGGGAAGTTGACCGTTAAAATGATAATTGATACGACAGAAGTACAAACTATCAATTCTTTTTCTACATCGGAATCCTTAAAGGAAGTCTATGGACTCATTTGGATTTTTGTACCCATTTTGACTCTTATATTGGGAATTACAATAGGGGTACTGGTAATTGTGTGGTTAGAAAGAGAAATATCTGCAGCGATACAACAGCGTATTGGACCTGAGTTTGCGGGTCCTTTGGGAATTCTTCAAGCTATAGCAGATGGGACAAAACTACTTTTTAAGGAGGATCTCTTACCCTCGAGAGGAGATATTCGTTTGTTTAGTATTGGACCGTCTATTGCGGTCATATCAATTCTACTAAGTTTTTTAGTAATTCCTTTTGGATATGGCCTCGTTTTAGCCGATCTCAGTATAGGTGTTTTTTTATGGATCGCCATTTCAAGTATTGCTCCTATTGGTCTTCTTATGTCAGGATATGGATCAAATAATAAATATTCTTTTTTGGGTGGTCTACGAGCTGCTGCTCAATCCATTAGTTATGAAATACCATTAACTCTTTGTGTGTTATCAATATCTCTACGTGTGATTCGTTAAAACATGACCTTTCTTCCTAGAAATAGAGGAAGAGACTGAATGTATTGAATAAATTTGTCTTTTTATTCATCATTCGGGTTAGTCAGTTAAACCAGATAGTTATATGAGTGAAACAAAACAACTTATAAATTTGCAGTAATAAAATAAAATCTCATTTCATATGTACAAGAAAAAATTAAAGTAAATATAAACAGTGTAAACTGTTTACCCCAAGATTGAGTCAGTCATCATATTTTGAAGCGGGTGCAAAAGATTAACTGCATGGAGTTTCCATTACTGTTTTGTAGGTATTACCATACCGTAGGTCAATCAAAAAAGTCAGTGAACGGTTAGGAACACAAAAGTACACAAAGGATTTGTAATGAAGATAATGTAAAATATCAAAAAAAGATATTTCTGCATAAAATAAAAGAAATCAAAATAGGGGCTTTAAGTTAGTAGAAATGATCAAGCAGTACTTCCCTATGATTCCGATCTAGAGTATACTCCTATTCACTGATTAAAAAAATAACTATCAAGAACGAATTAATCCTTTATTTTATATTCTTCTCTTCTGAGATAGAAGAACAGGATCGAAAGAAATGGAATACAATAAATAATCGAATGACGAATAAAAAGAAAAGATCTTTATTTTATTTATTATCTATTCTTTTTTCCCACCCGACCGATATCCATAATTTAATTCTATACATATATGATATATGGGTGGAACTCTGATTTCCTAAAATTCCTAATTTTTTTATTATATATATTATTGATATAACAAGATATAAAAAGTATTTTACTGAAAGATGTAAGTTATTATAGAACAAAGAGAAAATTTTATAATTAAATTATAAGTATAAGGGATGAGATCAATTCTGAAGCACCTTTTTCTATTCTAGCAGACAGAATTCCACTGGTCTAATTTAGGACTGAGGGATTTTTATTCTATCTTCCAACAAAGGGAGCGATAATACCGAAATCCAGTCTAGTCTGTCCTTACATTTATTTGTGACCATAGAGGAGCCGTATGAAGCTAAGGTTTCATGTACGGTTTTGGAATAGCGATAAGAACAGTGATGTTTTTTTCGACTATAATTATCTAACAGTTTAAGTACAATTGATATAGTTGAAGCACAGTCCAAATATGGTTTGGGTGGGTGGAATCTGTGGCGACAGCCCATAGGGTTTATAGTTTTCCTTATTTCTTCTCTAGCTGAATGTGAGAGATTGCCCTTTGATTTGCCAGAAGCGGAGGAAGAATTAGTAGCAGGTTATCAAACCGAATATTCAGGTATCAAGTTTGGTTTATTTTATCTTGCTTCTTACTTAAATCTATTAGTTTCTTCATTATTTGTAACGGTTCTTTACTTAGGTGGGTGGAATTTCTCTCTTCCATACATATATATTCCCGAACTTTTCGGAATAAATGTAGTCTTTGGAATGACAATTGGTATCTTTATTACATTAGCTAAAGCTTATTTGTTTCTGTTCATTTGTATCGCAACAAGATGGACTTTACCTAGGCTGAGAATGGATCAGTTATTAAATCTTGGATGGAAATTTCTTTTACCTATTTCTTTGGGTAATCTATTATTAACAACTTCTTCCCAACTAGTTTCACTATAAATAACAGAATACGATAACAATATTTTATTTTAGATTCAGAACCTCTTTCAAACAAGAGAAAGAAACTTCAAATTTTTCATGGATATCTACAATATGTTCCCTATGGTGACTGGATTCATGAATTATGGTCAACAAACAATACGAGCTGCAAGGTACATTGGTCAAAGTTTTATAATTACCTTATCCCACACAAATCGTTTACCTGTAACTATTCAATATCCTTATGAAAAATCAATTACATCAGAGCGTTTCCGTGGTCGAATTCACTTTGAATTTGATAAATGTATTGCTTGTGAAGTATGTGTTCGTGTATGTCCTATAGATCTACCCGTTGTAGATTGGAGATTTGAAAGAGATATGAAAAAGAAACAATTGCTTAATTATAGTATAGATTTTGGAGTCTGTATATTTTGTGGTAACTGTGTCGAGTATTGTCCAACAAATTGTTTATCAATGACTGAAGAATATGAACTTTCTACTTATGATCGTCACGAATTAAATTATAATCAAATTGCTTTGGGTCGGTTACCAGTGTCAGTAATTGGAGATTACACAATTCAAACAGTTATAAATTCGACTCAAATAAAAATAGACAAATAAAAACAAAAATAACCCCTTTGAGTTAAGAACAATTACCAACTACTAAGTAAGGTAAGATTTTTTTGACATAAACGATTAAAGCTTTTTAATTTTGCTTTGGTTAGTCAGTTATTATCAATAATAATTATATAATTGTCTATATAATTGTTGAGAATTACTCTTTGTTTGACTTAAACTGTTTGACTTAAACTGAGAATATATTTCTTTTCCCACAATAATTTGGAAATAGAGAATTCCAAGTACTCTTTTTTTCTTTCGGATAAGAAAATAGGATTAGCCCAATAAGTTTATCTATATTATATCTACATTAATCCATATTCATATTACGATTCAATTCAATTAGGAATGTATCATATACAAGAAAAATAGAGGAATTCCTTTTCCTTTCCTGAACCCTTCAGTAAGGTTATGATTTGACTTTTTTATATTATATTTTATTTTATATATAATGGATTTACCTGGACCAATGCATGATATTCTTGTAGTATTTTTGGGATTAGTTCTTGTATTAGGAGGTCTAGGGGTAGTATTGTTTACCAATCCAATTTATTCCGCCTTTTCCTTGGGATTGGTTCTTGTTTGCATATCCTTATTCTATATTCCATCGAATTCCTTTTTTGTAGCTGCTGCGCAGCTCCTTATTTATGTGGGAGCCGTAAATATCCTAATTCTATTTGCGGTAATGTTCATGAATGGTTCAGAATATTCTACTAATTCGTATTTTTTGACCATTGGGGATAGAGTTACTTCACTGGTTTGTATAAGTATTGTTTTTTCACTAATTACTACTATATCAGATACATCGTGGTACGGAATTATTTGGACTACAAGATCAAACCAGATTATGGAACAGGACTTAATAAGTAACGTTCAACAAATTGGAATTCATTTATCAACAGATTTTTTTCTTCCCTTTGAACTCATTTCTATAGTTCTTTTAGTTTCCTTGATAGGTGCGATTACTATGGCTCGTCAATAATAATAAATATTGAGAAAAGAATTAAGAATTAAAGGAAAAAATTTCTTTTCTTAATCTTAACTTAATATATATATATTTTATATATTTATTATATTTATATTTTCATTTTAAAATATAAATATATAAAAAAATAAAAAACGAAAAGGCTAAAAGGTCTTAATTAAATCCATCTATTGTCAATACTTTCTTTATTTTCTGTAATTGTTTGTTCTAGTCTAGCCAATTGAACTACTTGAATTATTGTTGTTATTGAAATGAATCGAGATTGATAAGGAGTTAGTCAATGATGTTCGAGCATGTACTTTTTTTAAGTGTCTATTTATTTTCTATCGGTATCTATGGATTGATCACAAGTCGAAACATGGTTAGAGCGCTTATGTGTCTTGAGCTTATACTAAATTCAGTTAATATTAATCTCGTAACATTTTCTGATATATTTGATAATCGCCAATTAAAAGGAGACATTTTCTCAATATTTATTATTGCCGTTGCAGCTGCTGAAGCAGCTATTGGGCTAGCTATTGTTTCGTCGATCCACCGGAACAGAAAATCAACTCGTATTAATCAATCGAATTTGTTGAATAATTAGTGATAATTATCACTAAAATCAAGATATAATAATAAAAAAAGAACATAAAACAAAAAAACTTTATTTTATATTTTTTTTGTATTCTACTAATTAATTATTTATACTTCTTTTTTTTTTATTTCTATTTTTTTATTTCCATATCTAAATTTAATATATATATGGAATTCTGTATAACATATATTTCTTATGTTCTTTCTTATGTTCTTATGTATTCTTATGTTCTTATGTATTAATATTATATATATACATCTATTATATATATACATCTTTAATATAGATAGATTTAAGATAGATTTAAAATATAGATAGATCTAAAATAGAAAAATCAGATTCTAATATATAAAATATAAATTTGAATATGTATGTTATTATATTTTACTAATTTTTTACTAACTGTTAGTATATTTTCATTTCATTTTATATTTCAATATTCCTATTGAATATTGATTAATCTATTTGTTTTGCTAACCAATTTTAATTAACATGTACAGCTTATATGATCATGGTTGTTGAAACATAAATCAAAGTCTCTTGGTTCTTCTCATGAACAGATTTAGAAATATACTGATTCTTAAAATTTTGATAAACCACTGCTTCGTCTGGTGTCTACAAAATATATATTAATTTTTTACCAGATCGAAAATTTTTTATGTTAAAATCTGGAATTTATAGATCCAATGTCACATTCAGTAAAAATTTATGATACATGTATAGGATGTACTCAGTGTGTACGAGCTTGCCCCACAGATGTATTGGAAATGATACCTTGGGACGGGTGTAAAGCCAAGCAAATTGCTTCTGCGCCAAGAACCGAGGATTGCGTAGGTTGTAAGAGATGTGAATCCGCTTGCCCAACAGATTTTTTAAGTGTTCGTGTTTATTTATGGCATGAAACAACTCGCAGCATGGGTCTAGCTTATTGATACGTTACAAAAAACTCCACTTGAATCATTTGATTCCTCTTTACCGACAAAAACCCGTACTCGATAAAATAAAATATATTATTCCGAGCACGGGTTTTTCTGGTCAAAACGTATCTATTTTGTCTTTATCATGAGTTATTTTCCTTGGTTAACAATACTTGTTGTTTTGCCGATATTCGGGGGCTCTTCAATTTTCTTTCTTCCTCATAGAGGAAATAAGATGTTTAGGTGGTATACTATATGTATATGTTTGTTAGAACTTCTTATAACCACTTACGTATTTTGTTATCATTTCCAATTGGACGATCCACTAACACAATTGGAGGAAGATTTTAAGTGGATAGATATTTTTGATTTTCACTGGAGACTGGGAATTGATGGACTTTCCATAGGCCCCATTTTACTGACAGGATTTATCACTACTTTAGCTACTTTAGCAGCCTGGCCAGTTACTCGAAATTCGCGATTATTTTATTTCCTGATGCTAGCAATGTACAGTGGCCAAATAGGATTATTTTCTTCTCGAGACCTTTTACTTTTTTTCATCATGTGGGAGTTGGAATTAATTCCTGTTTACTTACTTTTATCCATGTGGGGAGGAAAGAAGCGCCTCTACTCGGCTACAAAGTTTATTTTGTACACTGCGGGGGGTTCCATTTTTCTCTTAATAGGAGTTCTAGGTATGGGTTTGTATAGCTCCAACGAACCTATATTAGATTTTGAAAGATTAGCTAATCAATCATATCCCGTGGCATTGGAAATACTCTTCTATTTTGGCTTCCTTATAGCTTATGCTGTCAAATCGCCGATTATACCCCTACATACGTGGCTACCAGATACCCATGGAGAAGCACATTACAGTACATGTATGCTTCTAGCTGGAATTTTATTAAAAATGGGAGCATATGGACTCATTCGAATCAATATGGAATTATTACCCCATGCTCATTCTATATTTTCTCCCTGGTTGGTAATAGTGGGAACGATGCAAATAATCTATGCAGCTTTAACTTCTCTCGGTCAACGAAATTTAAAAAAGAGAATAGCTTATTCTTCCGTATCTCATATGGGTTTTATAATTATAGGAATTGGTTCTATAACAGGCATGGGACTCAATGGTGCCATTTTACAAATACTTTCTCATGGATTTATTGGTGCTGCACTTTTTTTCTTGGCAGGGACCTGTTGTGATAGAATACGTCTCGTTTATCTTGACGAAATGGGGGGGGTATCAATTCCAATGCCAAAGTTATTTACTATGTTCAGTAGCTTTTCGATGGCTTCTCTGGCATTGCCGGGAATGAGTGGTTTTGTTGCGGAATCAATAGTATTTTTTGGAATAATTACCAGTCCAAAATATCTTTTAATGCCGAAAATGCTAATTACTTTCGTAATGGCAATTGGAATGATATTAACGCCTATTTATTTATTATCTATGTTACGCCAGATGTTTTATGGATACAAGCTATTCAATGCTCCAAACTCTAGTTTTGCAGATTCTGGGCCACGAGAACTTTTCGTTTCAATCTGTATCTTTCTACCCGTAATAGGAATTGGTATTTATCCTGATTTCGTTTTTTCGCTATCAGTTGACAGGGTACAAACTATTTTATCTAATTATTTTCATAGATAGTCTTTCATTACTGAATACCGAAAGTCTTATAATTTATTGATTTAATAAAAAAATTGGGTTCACTGTACAATGCAAAAAGGTAATAAAATTAATTAGATATAGTAATCAGATGTATGTCATGTATTTCGAGTTTTTGAGAACCGTTTGAATGATTTTTCTTCATTCAAACGGTTCTCAAAAACTCGCACAAAGAAACAAAAACCTTTCGTTATACATGGAACAATATTCTTATCTATTTTTCATCTAAATTTATTCAATTAGATGTGAATGAACCATAACTATGTAAACCTATCCCTAATAGATTGATTCCAAAATAACATATCCAAATTATAAGAAATCCTATAGAAGCTACAAGTGCTGAATTCGTACCTTGAAAAATTGGATTTGTTCTAGTATGTAAATAAATTGCGAATATGGTCCAAGTAATAAATGCCCAAGTTTCTTTAGGGTCCCAATTCCAATAAGATCCCCATGCTTCATTAGCCCATACTGCTCCGCAAAGAATGCCTATGGTTAAAAACGTAAATCCCAAACTTATGACACGATAACTCCAATAATCCAAACGCTGAGTCAATTGATGTTTATAATAATTTCGAAATGGAAGAAAAAAGGTCTTTTTAAAAAGATTTCTTTTTTCGTTCAAATTCAAATATGGAATCTCACCAAAGAAAGATAATTTAATTAAGAAATTTTTACTCTTTAAAAAGCTTTCGATGTTTTTTCGAAATGTAATGATTAAAAGAGCGATTGACAGTAAGGATCCACATAAAAGAGCTGCATAGCTCAATAACATCATACTTACGTGCATCATTAACCACTGAGATTGGAGAGCCGGTACTAATATTTCAGATTGATGCATTTCGGTTAAAAGACCCGACGTGGCAAAGCCTTGAGTCAAAATTGCGCTTGGTGCAGTTATTGTGCTTAAATCATTTTTATGGTTCCCCATCTTGGGAATTATATAAATAATAGAGAAACTACATGAAAGAAAGATTAATGACTCGTATAAATTGCTTAACGGAAAATGTCCCGAGGAAATCCAACGAGAAACTAATAATCCTGTTATAGTGAAAAAAGTAGCTATCATTCCTTTTTCCGACGAATCGCGTAATCCTTTAATTTCTTGGATTAATAAGGTGATCACATGAATCGTAATCACAATTGAAATTACCGAAAAAGAGATATGAGTTAATATATGTTCTAAAGTAGAAAAAATCATAAAACAGAATCCCATTACAGAATTAAAATCGGGAATTGAATACATTATAGGATCCATTAATTGAATACATTATAGAATCCATTGTATATCTTTTAAAAGATTTACAGTATAAAATGCCGCCACTCGGACTCGAACCGAGATGCTCTAGCACTGCTTCCTAAGAGCAGCGTGTCTACCAATTTCACCATGGCGGCTTACTTGAAATAATAATAGTCAATTCATGTTGAATCGTCGAGACTCAAGAATTCTATATAATTTAGAAAACATTAGAATCGATGAATAAAGACTTGTTTAAGTTTATATTTGAATCTTCAATTAATAAAAGAATCCTTAATCTTTATTTAGTTAGTATTATTAGAATTTTTTTAACTTGACTTTTGCGCACTATAAATAGAGTTCTCTCCAAAAAATGGGATTTTGTTCTTAGTCGAGATAGAGAGCTAAGAACTCTCCCTTTTCCATTTTTCTAATGATTTGACACCTTTGCTATCTAATTAATACTCTTCATTATCCACACAATATATGATAAGATTCATTTTATTTTTGATTAGGCATGCAACGAAAAAAAAAATGTAATTTCTATCCCAACTGTGCTCTACTTTTCACAATAAAAAAATATGTGAAAAGTAGATAAAGAAAAAAAAGAAATCTTTAGAACCAAATAACAAAAAAAATTTTATTTTACATACCACAGTACCCTGTTTGTTATTTATGACTAATATTGAGGAATTCAATACATTTGTTAATGATAATTTAATAAAAATTTAGCTCTTCGGACTATATCAATTTCAATTATTCCAAAACTTTATTATTTGTTTGTCGCACAAAAAAACTTTTTGAATGCCCGGTGGAGATCGATTTCGCTAAAGAAAGGGCTTTTACTGCAGCTAAATACCCTTTTTTCTTCCAAATATTTCTACGAATACGTTTTTTTGACAGAGAAGTACGTTTTTTTGGAACTGCCATTCAAAAAAAGGAGTAATATTGTTGTATGTGAAAGACATGTATTGTTCAAAATAGATTGTTTGTTTTATTTATTATCTATTTATTTTATTTATTATCTATACTTATTCCCTTTCCCTTTCTCTTTGCGGATAATCAAATAGTGTTTTCAAAGTTTAAAACATATTATATTATATAAATAGAAATAAATATTCTGTTACGTATAAGACTAAAGATAAAAAAATAGAAAGAAAAAAACAAGGGAATTCTTTTTGAGAAAAGGAATTTTTTCCTATTACTTAATTGATTAAGTTTAGATCAGAATGCTTTGCCTGTTATTTTAATTCTAATTGGATTGGAATTGTGAATCTGTTAAACAAAATTTTGCGTTACCTGATTGATAAAGTAAAGATAATTTTTATTCAAATATAGATACTATAAATCTGTATTTGATTCAAATACTCTTTTTGTTCTAATTTGTTTTTCTTAACTATACTATATGACATGATTCTAAATTACTAGAATCAAAATATTCTAATAACAGAAATATTCTAATAAGAATATTATACCAAGTGAATACGAATAGGTAGTAGAATGATTAAATTAAACATAGTAAAAAATCTCATATTCTCTATCATATTCTCTATATTAATATATTAATCTTAATATATTAAGATTAATAAATTTTTTTTATTAGTTAGAATAACCTTTGTGTAATTATTTGGTCATATCATTTTACTAAGCAATTGTCAATTTTTGAATATTCCAACCAAATACTTGAGAAGAATCAAAATAATGAAAAATGGAGTCTCCTCATGTCTTTTTTGTTGATTTCTTTTTTTTATTCTTCCTTTCATTCAAATAAAAAGAGGTAAGAATTGGCGAATCGGAAACAATTATCAATTATTAAGAAAAAAATTCAAACTGTTTTATTATGGAATATACATATCAATATGCATGGATAATCCCTTTTCTTCCACTTCCTGTTCCAATCTTAATAGGATTTGGACTTTTACTTTTTCCGACAGCAACAAAAAGCATTCACCGTATATGGGCTTTTCCTAGTATTTTACTGTTAAGTATAGCTATGGGGTTTTCGGCCAATCTGTCTATTCAACAAATAAATGGAAGTTTTATCTATCAATATTTATGGTCTTGGACCATAAATAATGATTTTTCCTTAGAGTTTGGATACTTGATTGATCCACTTACTTCTATTATGTCGATACTAATTACTACTGTTGGAATCATGGTTCTTATTTATAGTGACAATTATATGTTTTATGATCAAGGATATTTGCGATTTTTTGCTTATATGAGTTTTTTTAGTGCCTCCATGTTGGGATTAGTTACCAGTTCCAATTTGATACAAATTTATATTTTTTGGGAACTCGTGGGAGTTTGTTCATATTTATTAATAGGGTTTTGGTTCACACGACCAATTGCTGCAAGTGCTTGTCAAAAAGCTTTTGTAACAAATCGTGTAGGGGATTTTGGTTTATTATTAGGAATTTTAGGTTTTTATTGGATAACAGGTAGTTTCGAATTTCGAGATTTGTTCAAAATAACTAATAACTTGATCCATAATAATGGAGTCAACCCCTTATTTGCTACGTTGTGTGCTTCTTTATTATTCCTCGGTGCAGTCGCTAAATCTGCACAATTTCCCCTTCACGTATGGTTACCTGATGCAATGGAAGGACCTACTCCTATCTCGGCTCTTATACACGCAGCTACTATGGTAGCGGCGGGAATTTTTCTTGTAGCTCGACTTCTTCCCCTTTTCATAGGTATACCTTACATAATGAATTTCATTTCTTTAATAGGTGTAATAACAGTCCTATTAGGAGCTACTTTAGCTCTTGCTCAAAGAGATATAAAAAGAAGTTTAGCCTATTCGACAATGTCTCAATTGGGTTATATTATGTTAGCTCTAGGTATAGGTTCTTATAGAGCTGCTTTATTCCATTTGATTACTCATGCCTATTCTAAAGCCTTATTGTTTTTGGGGTCTGGATCTATTATTCATTCAATGGAATCCATTGTTGGATATTCACCCGATAAGAGTCAGAATATGGTTCTTATGGGCGGCTTAACAAAATATGTTCCAATTACAAGAATTACTTTTTTATTAGGTACACTTTCTATTTGTGGTATTCCGCCCCTTGCTTGTTTTTGGTCTAAAGATGAAATTCTTAATGATAGTTGGTTGTATTCACCAACTATTTTTGCAATAATAGCTTGCTTCACAGCAGGATTAACCGCATTTTATATGTTTCGTCTATATTTACTTACTTTTGATGGGTATTTGCGCGTTCATTTTCAAAATTATAGTAGCACTAAAAATAGCTCATCCTATTCAATATCTTTATGGGGAAAAGAACTACCAAAAGAAATCAAAAAAGATTTACTTTTATCAACAATGAGTAATAAAGTCATCTTTTTTTCAAAGGATGCATATAAAATAGATAATAATCTAAGAAAAAGCGTACGAAACTTTAGCACTTACCTTGGAAATAAATATACTTCCATGTATCCTCACGAATCAGACAATACTATGCTATTTCCTCTGCTTGTATTGGTACTATTTACTTTGTTCATTGGGTTAATAGGAATTCATTTTGATGAAGGAGTAATAGATTTTGATTTATTATCGAAATGGTT